CGGACCAAGCCTCTGCAATTTCGGAATCACCTTGTAGAATGGCCTGTTCTCCCCGGTCGGAATAGGTAGCTCCTTCCCTTAGAACCGTACTTGAGAGTTTCCTACCTCATACGGCTCGACAATCGATTCTTTTTGCTTGCGCCCCGTCTTAATCTACCTTATGTTAATTGAATTAGATTTGTCATAAAAGTATCCCATTTTGTTGGGTTAGCCAGAAGAAGTTAATTACATAAGTTTAAAACTCGAATTTTTTGATCAATAAAAAGCTTTATCTTTTCTCCCACCTTCAGAGGAATGAAGTATGGATCGACCCTATATCCTATATATAATAGTGTTAAAATATAGTGTTAGAATTCTCTGAAAGGTAACTATCTCGATTGCATATATGCAATTTATATAATATAGATATAGAATTTTTGAAAAAGACTTTCTTCCCCAATATCCTAATATAATATAAGAAAAAAGAACTTACGATCTTTGGGATCTGATGCTACACCGCTGCTCAATACCTTAGTGGATCAACTCTATTACATAATTTGATTCCTAACTTTTATCCTGGATCACGGGATAAGTAAGCAAAGCAGTTCTTAACTCTATCGACCAAATAGCTTGCTAATTGATCTTTACGGTGCTTTCTCTGTCAATTCAATCCTTTATCCATGGAGTATATAGGCTTTATCCATTTCTTCTTAATTTTGGTTCTCGTGAAGTATCTTTACTTGCTACAGCTGATAAAAACCGTTGCTTTAGACGACGCATATGTAGAAAGCCTATTTCATTCTAGTATTTATTAGTTAATTGGATCTTTTTTCCTTCTTTCTATAGTAGAGATAGTCGCACGTAATGACAGATCACGGCCATATTATTAAAAGCTTGTGGTAAGAATGGGTTTCGTTCCAGTGCCCGGAAATAATATTCCAAAGCCCTTGTATGCTCTCCGTTGCTTGTGTGTATAAGTCCTATGTTATAGAGTATATAACTTCGATCATAGGGATCAATTTCTGGTCGCGTAGCTTCATAATAATTTTGTAAAGCTTCCGCATAATTTCCTTCGGATTGAGCCAACATCCGTTACGGTCGTTCATTCTATTCAAAGAATCTCCGTTCCAGAACCGTACGTGAGATTTTCATTTCATATGGCTCCTCCCTTCTTTCTGCGCATAGTACTAAGGGAAATAATCCATGAAATGAAAATTTGACTATTCTACTGAAAGGAGCTAGTATTTTTACAAGAAATCTCTAACCAGCCTTCCTGCAAGAGGTTTTTTATTAACACCAACTGTATTAGTACTAGATGGAAATGGTAACTCCAACAATTTCTTTGTCCCCAACGCCCCTATTTCCAGGAATTAGTCACTTCAACGATCTTTGATGGTTATACGGATACCCAAAGTATGAACGAGATGGATGTTTGTTGTCCCAACCATTCTTGTTAGCCCCGATACCGATAAGGAAAAGGGTAAGGTAATTTATAACAAAGTTTTCATGTTGTTGATTCCTAGGTGTAGTGCTTCTTCCCCTATGCTGCCTATTGGTACTGGTGGAGTAGGATTGACTCGCAATACGGAACCCATAGGTGTAACCTTTCGCTAAATACTAAAATCAACAATTGAAGCATCCGAGGCTGCATCAATCGAGGATACACGACAGAAGGAATTGTTCTATATACAAACTTCACCTTCACTAAGCGTGGGTTTATTTTAATAATTTGGTTTTTTCTATCTCGAACCATGTCTCTTTTCTTTCTCGTAATACTGGACCTAAAAAAAAAGAATCAAATCGCACCATCTCTGTAATAGGTAAATGCCTTTTTTTCTCCGGAAGTTGTCGGAATTATTCGTAATAAGATATTGGCTACAATTGAAGAGGTCTTATCAATAAAATTTGCATTTATCTGAGATCTTGGCATAATTAACAATCCATTCTATAATTCTTTTCATTACCTTTAGGGTAAGGGGAAAATGATCCCGCAAACTAAAGGAATTGTATAGTACGAAATAACATAAAATAAAAACAGACTAATTTTTAAAAAAGATGTGGACCTTTTGTTTGGATTGGACAAGGAGAAATATTAAATATTGAAATCAGATTCGATTTCATTCTAATTTCGTAGTATAACAATGAACGGAACTATAACAATTTCATCTAAGTTGAATAACCAAGGATTTTACTGAGGATTCTGATAATTCGAGAAGTTTTTATTTGGTTATGATCCAAAGAAGAAACAAAAAACAAAACGAAATCATTTTTCTATAAAAAAAAATGGAATGGATTAGACTAAGGTAAGTATCCGTTTTGTTTTTTGTTTGCATAACATGCATACGCCATGTCATACAATTTAAATAAAAAAATACACGGGACGAGTCAATAATTTGTATTAGATCTATGGGATAGCTAATGAGCTAAATTTTTGTTGAGAAATAGAAAATTTTATTTGATTTGAAAGGAATTTTTCCTATGGAACTATTCATCCGTCGCACTTGTACTGCAATAATATGAATGACTCGCTATTCACTATTCACTCGGTTTCTGGTCAATAATAAGATTATGTAGGAGAGATGGCCGAGTGGTTCAAGGCGTAGCATTGGAACTGCTATGTAGACTTTTGTTTACCGAGGGTTCGAATCCCTCTCTTTCCGGTTATCTTAATTCACCAACGTTACTGAATCAAATCAAATAACAATTGATACCATCATATCAACAAGAGGACCCTTATTTGATATAAATTCTCGATTCCTAATCACATTACTGTGATACATAAAATACAAATATCGGAAAAAGAAAGAGCAAAAAATCTTACCGCTTGTCCGTTTGTGATAGGTGAATAATAAAAATTCGGACCAAGGTCCTTAGATCTATTTATTTTTATTTCGGCGAAAACAGACAAAATTCTATGAAATTTTCTTTGTTATTTTTGTGAGGTTTAAGTCTGACGGGAATAATATTCTACGACTAACAACTCATTTATTTTCAAACCAATCCATTTACTATCTACTATTTGATTTACTACTCCTTTATATTGGAATGAGTCAAAAGTCAAATGTTTTGGCAATTCCTCGTGGGGGGATAAAGAAATAGAATTTTTAATCAGAGCTTTCGATCTTTGTTTATCCTTCGTAGTAATAATATCTCTCGGTTTACAACGATAACTTGGTATATCCACTATACCACCATTAACTAAAATATGTCTATGGTTAACTAATTGCCTGGCTCCAGGAATCGTCGAAGCTATACCCAATCGGAAAAGGATATTATCTAAACGCATCTCAAGTAATTGTAGTAAAACCTGACCGGTTGACCCTTTGGCTTTTCCAGCGATATGCACATATCTAAGTAATTGTCGTTCTGTCAGACCATAATGAAACCGCAATTTCTGTTTTTCTTCTAGACGAATACGATATTGCGATCTTTTACCAGAACGCAATTGATTTTTAGGATCACTTCCGGATCTAGGTCTTTTACTAGTTAGTCCTGGTAAAGTCCCCAGACGACGTATTTTTTTGAAACGAGGTCCTCGGTAACGAGACATAAAGACTCCTTTTTTTTTTTATTTTATTGAAATTTAATTGTTTAAGAATAAACAAAAATGAAAACAGAACTCTAAATTAAGACTGAACTAAAGGATAAACAAAGCAAAGCTAAATTTATTGAAATACTACAAAGTAGAATAAAAGAAATTGTATCACTATCCGTATTTTTGGTATATATATGTATGTATATTATATATAATTTCTATATATAATTATGAATTCTCATTTTTTGTATATATAGGAAGTTGTGGCTCCTTTTTATAATTTGTTCTTTTTTTATTTGTTCTGTAGAAAGAGATCTAATTCTTCCAATATGTTATTTTTTATAGTTGCAAGTTACCACGACATAATAGATGGATCAGTGATTCAATATTTTGAGAAAATGGGGAGAGAGACTCTCAATCACGTAAAAAATCGATAGAAAAAAGCCGGCTATCGGAGTCGAACCGATGACCATCGCATTACAAATGCGATGCTCTAACCTCTGAGCTAAGCGGGCTCACATATCACATACACATATCACATAACATAAGAGAAAAATAGTATATAGAAATCGAGGAAACTACCAGATTTCATCTATTAGCCAATCTTAGCTTAGCTATTTATTTTAATTTTATATTTATACTAACTATATTTCATAGTTAATATGAACTACAACCATATAGTTGTATATAGTTCCTATTTTATTAACTATATATAGAACTAACTATATCTAAATCTAACGATATAGATAGAATAGTTAGAATATAATATATAGAACTATTTCTAACTATAATGTATAACATAATTTATTTACATATATATGTATGTATTTTTTTATTTTCCATATAATTTCTATATTAGATAGATTTTAGATATATAGTCCTTCTATTTATATATATATCCTTCATATCCTTCTATTATATATAATAATAATAAAAAAAAAAATGGAATTTTACTTATTTAATTTAATTAATTATAATATGATGAATATCAATTTAATCAAATTATAATTTACAATTCGATAAAATTGAACTATTTCTGAAAACTAAAAACTTTTTAAAGCAGTTCTATAAAATTATAGAAATTTACTAGTTATTAACTAGTAACTTATAATTTAATTGTTAATTATATATATAGTTATAGTGAATAATAGGTGCTAAGATAAGAAAAGGATAAAGAAAAGATACAATCTAAATGAAAATGAGACATTCCTCTGGTTTGATTCGGAAAGGGAAGAGATAGGACGAAAAAAAAGAATGAATATCGACCGTTCCACTATTTTAAGTCGTACTGTAAAAATGAAAGGTAGGGGGAAAGGTATATATGTTGGATATACCTATCCATATTGAATTGTGGATACATCAATGATAGAATCAATTTTTTATTGAAACAAGGTTCATCCAATATATATATATAAACTATGAACTGATGGGGGATAGACAAAAAAACTAGATAGGAGCATACAATACACTTTTTCAATATAGAAAA